GAAAATGCACAAAATCAAATGATTTTAGAAATTTAGAAAGAAGGGGGATATAATAAAATTCTTGATTAGATCTTCTCATAGGAACGATTTATTGAATTTGATTGCTGGATCCACAAAAAAAAAGAGAATGGTCTTATTCAAAACGCCTCGTTATTTTTAACCAATTATGTGCTTCGATATAATTCCCTGGAGTAAGCGCTATAGCTTGTTTCCAATACTCAGCAGCTTGATCGAACCAAGCCTCCGCAATTTCCGAATCGCCTTGTATAATGGCCTGTTCTCCCCGGTCGGAATAGGTTAGTAAATTCCCTCCCTTAGAACCGTACTTGAGAGTTTCCTACCTCATACGGCTCAGCAATCGATTCTTTTTGCGTCCCATCTTCTCTTAATCTATCCTATGCTAACTATTCTATTTTTATTTTTTCTTGGGTTAACCAGAAGATGTTTATTGCATAAGTTTCCAAATCTAAATCTAATTTGGATCAATTATTAGTTTTCTCTTTTCTCCCACCTTCAGAAGAATGAAGCATAGATATCCCCCGATATCGTTATAATTTTCTGAAAGGTAACTATCTCGGTTTCGTATTTCATATATGGTATATGAGATTTCTATTTATATAGAATATAGAATCTTTGAAAAAGACTTTCCTCCGTTAAGAAAAAAGAACTTACTATCTTTGGGATCTGATGCTACACCGCTGCTCAATACTTTAGTAGATCGACTCTATTACATAAGTTGATTTCTCACTTTTCATATCATGACATAAGTAAGCAGTTCTGAACTGTATTTACCAAATAATAGCTTACTAATGGATCTTTACGGTGCTTTCTCTATCAATTCGACTCTTTATCCATAGAGTATAGTATATAGGCCATACCTATTTCTTCCGATTTTTTTGGTTCTCGCGAAGTCTTTTTCCTTGCTACAGCTGATAAAAATCGTTACTTTGGACGATTCATATGTAGAAAGCCTATCTTTTTTCTAGTATTTACTAGACGATTAAATCTTTTTTTCTTTCTATAGTGAAGATAGTCGCACGTAATGACAGATCACGGCCATATTATTAAAAGCTTGTGGTAAAAATGGATTTCGTTCTAGTGCCCGGAAATAATATTCCAAAGCTTTTGTATGCTCTCCGTTGCTTGTGTGTATAAGACCTATGTTATAGAGTATATAACTTCGATCATAGGGATCAATTTCTGGTCGCGTAGCTTCATAATAATTATGTAAAGCTTCTGCATAATTTCCTTCGGATTGAGCCGACATCCGTTACGGTCGTTCATTCTAGTAAAAGAATCTCCGTTCCAGAACCGTACGTGAGATTTTCATCTCATACGGCTCCTCCCTTCTGTGCATAGTACTAAGAGGAATAATTCATGTAATCAAAATTTCACTATTCTCATTATGAACTGACAGGAGCTGGTATTTTTACAAGAAATTTCTAGCCAGCCTTCCCACAAGAGGTTTTTTATTAACACCAATCATATTAGTGCTAGATAAAAATGGTAACTCCAAAGATTCCTTTGTACTCAACGCTTACGATTTCCAGGAATTAGTCACTTCAACGGCCTTTGATGGTTATACGGGTACCAAAAGTACGAATGAGATGGATCTTTGTTTTCCTAACCATTCTTTTTAGTCCCGATACCAATAAGGAAAAGGGTTATTTAGAACAAAGTTTTTGTGTTGTTGATTCCTAGGTGTAGTGCTTTTTCCCCGATGCCACCTATTGGTACTAAATGAAGTAATATTGACCTCCAATACGGAACCTATAGATGTAACCTTTCGCTCAATACTAAAATCGATAATTGAAGCATCTAAGGCTGCATCAATCGAGGATACACGACAGAAGGAATTGATCTATTTCTAAACTTCACCTTCACCAAGCGTAGGTTTCTTTTACTAATCTTTTTTCTATTCCTAAACTACGTTCTTTTTCTCGTAAAACTGAGGGGTAAAAAAAACAAGAAAAAATCAAATCGCACCATCTCTGTAATAGGTAAATGCCTTTTTTTCTCCGGAAGTTGTCGGAATTATTCGTAATAAGATATTGGCTACAATCGAAGAGGTCTTATCAATAAAATTTCCATTTATTCGAGATCTAGGCATAATTAGCAATTCATTCTATAATTCTTCTCATCCCCCTTCGGGGAAAACGATCCCACAAAAAAAGGAATTGTACAGTACAAAATAACATAAAAACAGACTAATTGGAAAAAAGGCGGTGTCCCCCTTTTGGACAAAAATGAAATGAAATATTTGAATCAGATTAGATTTCATTCCAGTTTCGTAGTATACCAATGACTATTACTATTTCATCTAAGTTGAATAACCAAGTTTCCTATGGATTTTGATAACTCGAGAAGTTTTGATTTGGTTATGATCCAAAAAAGAATGGAATAATCATTCCATGATAAAATCAAATTCAAATAAACATCCTTTTTGTTTGCATAACGTGTATGTGACACACCATACAATTGAAATAGAAAGATTCATCGGATGATTCATGAATTCCATGGGTTATCTGATGAAAGAAGTTGTTGTTGATAAATATGAGATTGTAAAAGAAATTTCTTATTATAGAACCATCGGGCGGTTCTACATGTACTACAATTAAGATGAAGGACTCGCTATTCATTCGGGTTTTGGTCAAGAATAACATTCTGTAGGAGAGATGGCCGAGTGGTTCAAGGCGTAGCATTGGAACTGCTATGTAGACTTTTGTTTACCGAGGGTTCGAATCCCTCTCTCTCCGTTTCTTTTCATTCATCAACGTTACCGACTACAATGTATCAAATCAAATAAAAATTGATATCATTATTCTAACGGTAAGACCCTTATTTACATTTACTTATTTAATAGAGATTCTCTAACCCTAATCCATCCCTGTGATAGGTAAAATACAAATAGAAATATCGTATTGATATTGAAAATAAGAAAAAAAGAAAAAGAATCCTATTGCCGATCCTTTTTTGATACGTGAATGAGACAGGGCACAGGGTACTCTATTTACTTCAGCGAAAGGAGTCAAAATTGGTATGAACCTTGCTTTTTTATTTTCGTTAGAATCAAGTCTGACGGGAATAATATTCTACGACCAACAACTCATTTATTTTCAGACCGATCCATTTACTATCTATTATTTGATTTACAAATCCTTTATATTGTAAGGAGTCAATAGTCAAATGGTTTGGCAATTCCCCGTGGGGGGATGAAACAAGATAATTTTGAATCAGAGCTTTCGATCTTTCTTTATCCTTCGTAGTAATAATATCTCGGGGTTTGCAACGATAACTTGGTATATCCACTATACGACCATTAACTAAAATGTGTCTATGGTTAACTAATTGTCTGGCTCCAGGAATGGTCGAAGCCATACCTAATCGAAAAAGGATGTTATCCAAACGCATCTCGAGTAGTTGTAGTAAAACCTGGCCTGTTGACCCTTTGGCTTTTCCAGCAATATGCACATATTTAAGTAATTGTCGCTCTGTCAGACCATAATGAAAACGCAATTTCTGTTTCTCTTCTAAACGAATACGATATTGTGATCTTTTTCCAGAGCGCAATTGGGTTTGAAGATCACTTCTGGATCTGGGTCTTTTACTAGTTAGTCCCGGTAAAGCCCCCAGCCGGCGTATTTTTTTGAAACGAGGTCCTCGGTAACGAGACATATAAAGGCTCCTTTTTGATTCACTTTTCTTTGACAAAAAGATAGAAATTCAGACTGAACTAAAGGATTAGCAAAGCAAAACTAAATTTACTAAAGTCCTACAAAACAGAATCAAAGAAATCTTATCAATATTCGGATTTTTTGTATATTGTATATATAGGAAATTCAAGCGAAGGTTACGTTTTCCAATTTCTTCTGTAGAGATATAATTGTTCTAGTCAACTTTTTTATTCATAGCTATAGCTGCAAGTTACCATGACATAATAGATTGGTGACCCGACATTTAGAGAAAGCGAGAGTAGAGATTTTCAATCATGGAAATAAAAAAATCGATAAAGAAAAAGAGCCGGCTATCGGAATCGAACCGATGACCATCGCATTACAAATGCGATGCTCTAACCTCTGAGCTAAGCGGGCGGATATAAGAGCAATAGTGTATAGGAATACAGGAAACTATCGGATCTTAGTTATTACCTAGTGATTCTTCTTATTATTTCATTTATTGATTATTTCAATTTCTTCTATTTCTTAGTTATTAGTTATATATCTTCTATTCTATTTAGAAAATAGAATAGAAAACTATTTAGATCTAGATAAATTAGATATCTAAATAGAAATTCAATTCCATATTCATATAATATATATTATATATATATATATATATGAATATATATATGAAATATATGAAAAGAAAATATCAATATATCAATCAAATTAGAATTCGAAATGGAAAAAAAAGAATGAATATTGACCGTTACACTATACCAAACCTTACTGTAAAAATGAAGGAGGAGTAAAGGCATATATATATATGTGGGATATATCTATCCGTATTGAATTGCGGATACATCAATGATAGAATCATTTCGTATTGAAACAAATAGGGTTCATCCAATAGAGATGAAATGATAGAATAGAGGGTGGGCAAAAAAATAAAAAAGCAGCATACACTTTTTCGATATATCGATATAGAAATCATTACCTAATGAATTCAATAGTGCCAAGATAAATGAAAGAGGTGGATGGAATTACAACTGGATTCTTGTCTCAAAGGAAAGGGGGATATGGCGAAATTGGTAGACGCTACGGACTTGATTGGATTGAGCCTTGGTATGGAAACCTGCTAAGTGGTAACTTCCAAATTCAGAGAAACCCTGGAACTAAAAATGGGCAATCCTGAGCCAAATCTTTTTTTTTGAGAGAAAAAATGATGGAAAATGAGAATAAAAAGGGATAGGTGCAGAGACTCAATGGAAGCTGTTCTAACGAATGAAATTGACTACGTTACGTTAGTAGCTAAAAACCTTCTATCGAAATGACAGAAAGGATAACCTTATATGCGCCTAATACGTACGTATACATACTGACATAGCAAACGATTAATCACAACCCAAATCTGATATTGAATTCTATTCTGTATCTCTATATATGAAAAATATGAAATCTTATATATAGAATATATATTCTATTATCTTAAGAACTATTATCTTAAGAATAAGAATTAGATTAAGAATCTATATATTTCTTCCTTCTATTATTCTAATTATTCTAGAATCTAATAATAGAATACTCTTTCTATATTCTTTATTTCTTTCTTATTTATATTACTCTTAATATTACTCTTAATATGAGTAATAGTATGAGATAAGGACCTATAGAAACCCTCTATTAATTAGAATCATAGAGATCAAAAAATCTATGAAAAATTGAAGAGTTATTGTGAATCAATTCCAATTGAAGTTGAAAAAAGAATCGAATTCGAATATTCAGTGATAAAATGATTCATTCCAGAGTTTGATAGATCTTTTGAAGATTAATCGGACGAGAATAAAGAGAGAGTCCCATTTTACATGTCAATACCGACAACAATGAAATTTATAGTAATAGGAAAATCCGTCGAATTTTTAAATCGTGAGGGTTCAAGTCCCTCTATCCCCAATAAAAAGCCCATTTTACTTCCTCGCTCTTTATTTATCCTCATCCTCTTTGTTTTTTTTTTCATCAGTGACTCAGTTTAAACAAAATGAAATATCTTTCTCATTTCATTCACTCTGTTCTTTCACAAATGGATCCGAATAGAAATACTCGTATCTTCTTCCAATCCAATCTCATTTGTTTTGTATAGTACGATATGAACATATATGTTCAAGGAATCTCCGTTATTGAATCATTCATAGTCCATATATTTTTCCTTACATTTACAAAAAAAGTCTTCTTTTGGAAGATCTCAGAAATTCAGGGGCTAGGTCCAATTTGTTAAGATTTTATTTTTTAGTTTTTTTTCATTGACATAGATATAAGTACTCTGCTAGGATTATGCACGGGAAATGGTCGGGATAGCTCAGTTGGTAGAGCAGAGGACTGAAAATCCTCGTGTCACCAGTTCAAATCTGGTTCCTGACACGTGAATAATGTATCGGATAGATATTCATACCTCATACAAATGAAATTAATTCATTGAGACGGATCGGGATAGATATTCTTTACTTTCTTTTTCATTTGTATTTTTTTCCTCTCTGTTCATACTTTTCTTATTCCAAAAGTATGTGAAATTTTCGTATATATCTCAAATCTAATAGCTAAAAAAAATTAGCTAAAAGGATTCAATCAAAGAGTGGAAGGATAGGAATAGAAAGGATGTATTTCAGACACAGTACAAAGAAACTCCGATTCTTATCATTTTGCATTTCTTCATTTCGTCTCTTCTGTCTTTTCTTTCAAATTTCATATTTTTTTTGTCACTCTTGCTCAAGTTACTTTCTGGGGTCCCCACTAAGTGATGCGCGCGGTACAAAGTTCATGGTGCAGAATTCTTTTGAGTCATCCTATTTTTTCTGCTCATACGAAATGTATATTATATGATATCTTCCCAATTGGGGAATAGCAATGAGAGCCTCTTTTTCTTTTTTTATTTTAGCCCCTCCCTCCACAATACGAATGAAAGTCCAGTTACTCTGTTTCATCTAAAAGGGGAATGCCAAGATGCTCATTGATTGAAATTGAAATGAAATCTGGAATCGTGTCGTATAAGGAAAAAAGTGGTTTTTTATCAATCAATGAGCATCTTGAATTTCATAGAAATTGGGCGTAATATAATCTTTACGTAAGGGCCAGCCTATCCAACTTTCAGGCATCAAGATACGTTTAAGGCGAGGATGATTCTCATAAGAAATTCCCAACATATCATAAGATTCTCGTTCCTGAAAATCAGCACTTCTCCAAATCCAGAAAACTGACGGGGTTTGAGGATTACTCCTGGGAGCAAATACTTTTATGCATACCTCTTCTGGTTTATCTATACCATACTGTATTTTCGTAAGGTGATACACACTAGCTAAAAATCCGCCTGGTGCTACATCATAGGCACACTGGGAGCGTAAATAATTGTAACCATATACATATGAAATGACAGCAATGGAATCCCAATCCTCGGTTTTTATTTGTAAAGTCTCTATTCCTCGGCAATCAAAGCCTAAAGATCTATGAATTAGCTCATGCTTATAAAGTAAAGACTTATCTTACTTCTCTTTTTTATATTTCATATTGATCTTCTATCTTAGAAATAGAATAGAATTAGAAATAGAAAGTGAAAGTAAAGAATCTCTTATCTTATAGTAAATGAAATAAATTCAATAATTTAAGAATTACAAATTGAATTATGAAAAAAAAGAAGAAAAAGAAATAAGAAATCTAGTCTATTATTTATATTATATGATATGAAAATAGAGTACTAAAAGTACTAAAATCGCGTTTTGGAATAAACAAAATTCCTAAACCCACTCAACTCTTATCTTAGAATTGAGAATATAAGAATATAGAAGAAGGA